TATATATATATATATATATATATATATATATATATATATATATATTGTTATTAATTATTTATATTTTAGATCGAAGGGGTCCATAAAAAATATTTGTAATTTTTACTACTGCAATTAATGTAATAAATAAATAAATAATTAATATTAATATAAGTATAAAAGTTTGATTATTATATAATTTTCTTAAATTAATTTTATTTTCATTATTTATGAAAATAGATAAAGAAATTATGTTATTTATGTCAGAGTTAATTGAAAAATTTATTCAAAATAAATTATTTATAAAAAAAAATTGAATTATAATGAATGTTATAATAGAAAAAAAAAATAATAATTTTATATTAAATGATGGTTTAAAAAGTTCATTGGAGGCAATTCTTGATACATAAATAAATAATACTAGTAATCCTCCTAAGAAAGTTAAGAATAAAATATAAGAGAATCAGTATGTTTTAATTAATATTCCTGATAATAAACATATTAATAAAGTTTGAAATAAAATTATTAATCCTATTGAAAGTGGGTTATTTAAAAATATTATAAAAAAAGAAATAAATGTAATTAAGAAAGATAAAAATATTTTTGTTATATCAAATCAAAGAATAGTTTAATTAAAAATAATAATTTTGGAGATTATTGATAAAGAAATTCTTTTTCTTTGAAGTTTTTAAAGTAAAATACTTAATTTTGATTTACAAGACCAATGTTTTTTTTAAACTATAAAAACTATAAATGATAATTTTTATATGAATAATTTTTATTATTATATTTATTGTGGGTAATATAATTTTTGTTTTAAAGCATAAGCATTTATTAATTGTTTTATTAAGATTAGAATTTATTGTTTTAAGAATTTTTTTTTTTATATTGATTTTTTTAAGATATATTGAATATGATTTATATATGTTAATAGTGTTTTTAGTTTTTTCAGTTTGTGAAGGTGCTTTAGGTTTATCTATTTTAGTTTCTTTAATTCGTACTCATGGAAATGATTATTTTCAAGGTTTTAATTTATTATAATATATATATATATATATATATATTATAATTTTAATAAAAAAAAAAAAAATGATAAAATTTTTAATAATAATAATTTTTATTATACCAATATGTTTTATAAAAAATATATTTTGATTGGTTCAAATATTATTATTTTTTATAATATTTATATTTATAAATTTAACTATAAGATTTGGTTTATTTTGTAATTTAAGATATATATTATCTTGTGATATTATATCTTATGGTTTAATTTTATTAAGAATTTGAATTTCTGTTTTAATAATTATGGCTAGAGAAAGAATTTATAAGTTAAATTTTTATGTTAATTTTTTTATTTTTAATATTATTTTTTTATTAATTATGTTATTTTTAACTTTTAGAGTTATGAATATATTTATATTTTATTTATTTTTTGAGGGGAGATTAATTCCTACATTAATATTAATTATTGGATGGGGGTATCAACCAGAACGAATTAAAGCAGGAATATATTTATTATTTTATACTTTATTTGTTTCTTTACCTTTATTAATAGGTATTTTTTATATTTTTAATGAAATAAATAGAATAATAATTTATTTTTTAAAATTTATCAATATAAATATATATATATTATATTTTTGTATAATTATGGCTTTTTTAGTTAAGATACCAATATATTTTGTTCATTTATGATTACCTAAAGCTCATGTAGAAGCTCCAGTTTCAGGTTCAATAATTTTAGCAGGTATTATATTAAAATTAGGAGGTTATGGGTTATTACGTTTAATGATTTTTTTACAACAAATTAATTTAAAATTAAATTATATTAGAATTGTAATTAGATTGGTTGGAGGGTTTTATATTAGATTAAAGTGTTTTTGTCAAGTAGATATTAAATCTTTAATTGCTTATTCTTCTGTTGCACATATAAGTTTAGTAATTAGAGGAATTATAATTATAAATTATTGGGGTTTTTTAGGATCTTATATTATAATAATTGGACATGGTTTATGTTCTTCTGGAATATTTTGTTTAGCTAATATTAGTTATGAACGTCTTCATAGTCGAAGTTTATATATTAATAAAGGAATAATAAATTTTATACCTTCAATGAGTTTATGATGATTTTTATTAATGTCTTCTAATATAGCAGCACCTCCTAGTTTAAATTTAATAGGTGAAATTAGTTTAATTAATAGATTAATAAGATGATCTTGATTATCTATAATTATATTGATATTAATTTCTTTTTTTAGAGCTGGTTATAGATTATATTTATATTCTTATGTTCAACATGGTAAATATTATTCTGGTATTTATAGATATTATACTGGTGTTTCACGAGAATATTTAATATTAATATTACATTGATTACCTTTAAATTTAATAGTAATTAAAATTGATTATAGAATGATTTGATTTTATTTAAATAATTTAATTAAAATATTGATTTGTGGTGTCAAAAATATGAATAAAAATTCATTTTAAATTATAAATAATTTAAAATATTCAATTTGTTTTATTTCTTTTTTTTTTTTGATAATAATAATAATATTAAATTTTTTTTTAATGATTTATTTTATTATAAATGATATAGTTATTTTTTTAGAGTGAGAAATTATTTCTTTTAATTCTATGAGAATTGTTATATCAATTTTATTGGATTGAATATCATTATTATTTATGATGTTTGTTTTTTTAATTTCTTCTGTTGTTATTTATTATAGAAAAAGTTATATAAGATCTGAATTAAATTTAAGACGTTTTATTATTTTAGTTTTATTATTTGTAACTTCAATAATATTATTAATTATTAGTCCTAATATTATTAGAATTTTATTAGGATGAGATGGTTTAGGTTTAGTTTCTTATTTATTAGTTATTTATTATCAAAATTTAAAATCTTATAATGCTGGTATATTAACAGCGTTATCAAATCGGATTGGTGATGTTTTAATTTTAATAATTATTTCTTGAATAATGAATTATGGAAGATGAAATTATATTTTTTATTTAGAATTTATAAAAAATGATTGAGAGATAAGAATAATTAGTAGAATAATTATTATAGCAGCTATAACAAAAAGAGCTCAAATTCCTTTTAGTTCTTGATTACCAGCAGCTATAGCAGCACCTACTCCAGTTTCAGCTTTAGTTCATTCATCTACTTTAGTAACAGCTGGGGTTTATTTATTAATTCGGTTTAATTTATTATTATTAGATACTTTTTTTTTAAAAGTTTTATTATTATTATCTGGTTTAACAATATTTATAGCTGGAATTAGAGCTAATTATGAATTTGATTTAAAGAAAATTATTGCTTTATCTACTTTGAGACAATTAGGTTTAATAATAAGAATTTTAAGAATAGGAATACCTGATTTAGCTTTTTTTCATTTATTAACTCATGCTATATTTAAGGCTTTATTATTTATATGTGCTGGTGTAATTATTCATATAATAAATGATATACAAGATATTCGTTTTATAGGTGGTATTAGATTTTATATTCCTTTAACATCTTTATGTATAAATATTTCAAATTTAGCTTTATGTGGAATTCCTTTTTTAGCTGGATTTTACTCTAAGGATTTAATTTTAGAATTAGTTAGATTTAGAAATTTAAATTTATTAGTTTTTTTATTATACTATATTTCTACAGGTTTAACAATATTTTATACAATTCGTTTAATTATGTATTTAATAGTGGGGGATTTTAATTTAATAAGAGTTTATAATCTATATGATGAGGATTATACTATATTAAAAAGAATGTTCGTCTTATTATTTATGAGAGTTGTTAGAGGAAGATTTTTAAGATGAATAATTTTTTCTTATCCTTATATGATTTATTTACCTTTTAATATAAAAATAATAGTAATTTATGTTAGAATTGTAGGTGGATTAATGGGTTATTTAGTAAGAAATATACAAATTTATTCAGTGAATAAATTTTTAATAACTTATAATTTAAGAAATTTTTTATGTATAATATGATTTATGCCAAATTTATCAACTTATGGTTTAAGATATTATTTTCTTAATTTTGGTCAAAAGATATTAAAAAATGTTGATATAGGATGAAGAGAAGTTTATAGAGGTTGAGGTTTAATAATAGTTATTAAAAAATATTCAGTTTTATATAATTTTTTTCAATTAAATAATTTAAAAATTTATTTATTTAGATTTGTTATTTGAATAATAATTAGTTTATTTTTATTATTATTATTATATTTAAATAGCTTATAAAATAGAGCATAATATTGAAGATATTAAGGAAATAATTATTATTTTTAAATATTAATTATTTATAAAAAAATTTTTTTTTATTTTTACAATGAAAATGTAAAGTTTTAAATTTAAACTATATAAACAAAATTAAATTATAAAAAAAAATTAAATAAATAAATAAATAAATATTCAATTAATTAAAAAGGAAAGAAATATTAATGGAATTTAACCACTAAAAATTAAGTTAGCAGCTTATTTTTAAACTTTATATTTCTAGATTTATTTAATTGGAATAAATAATTCAATTTTATCATTAACAGTGATATACCTCTTTTTGGTTTCAATTAATAAATAAGGAGTTAATTAAACTCATTCTTTTAAGTCGAAATTAAATGCAATATTGCTTCTTATTTAAAAAATTAAATTAATTAGAGAAAGAAGAAAGAAAAGAAATAAATATAATTAATTTTAAATAAATATAAATAAGATAAATTGAAATTAGTTCAATATTTTTTGAATGCAAATCAAATGTTTTTATAAACTATAATCCTATATATATATATATATATATATATATATATATTAATTTGTTCAATTTAATATATTTTGATTTCATTCATGATATAAGCCAATAATTAAAATAATTAAAAAAAAAAAACTAATTTTTGTTCATAAAATGAAATTTACTATTTTAAATAGGGGAATTAAGGGGAAAATTAATGCAATTTCTACATCAAAAATTAAAAAAATAACTGTAATTAAAAAAAAATGAAGGGAGAAAGGAATTCGGGCTGAAGATTTAGGGTCAAATCCACACTCAAATGGGGATGATTTTTCACGGTCAGAAAAAGATTTTTTTGATAAAATAATTGATAAAAATATTAATAAATTAGAAATAAATGTAATTAAAATAAAAATATTTATTATTAAAATGATTATTTATATTAAAAATTTTTAAACTTTTTGATTGGAAGTCAAATATACTAAATATATTATATAAATAATTAATTTCCTCATCAATAAATAGAAATATAAAGGAATAATCAAACTACATCTACAAAATGTCAATATCATGCGGCTGCTTCAAATCCGAAATGGTGATTTCTAGAAAAATGATTATTTAAATGTCGAATTAAACAAATTAATAAGAATAAAGTTCCAATAATAACATGTAATCCATGAAATCCTGTAGCTATAAAAAAAGTTGAACCATAAATACTGTCAGCGATAGTAAATGGAGCTTCAAAATATTCATAAGCTTGTAGAATAGTAAAGTAAATTCCTAAAATAATTGTAATAAATAATCCTTGAGTAGTTTGGGAATTATTATTTTCTATTAAAGCATGGTGAGCTCATGTAACTGACACTCCTGATCTAATTAGAATAATTGTATTAAGAAGGGGAATTTGAAAAGGATTAAAAGGTGTAATACTTATAGGAGGTCATATAGCTCCAATTTCAATATTAGGTGATAGTCTTCTATGAAAAAATGCTCAAAAGAAAGAAACAAAAAAAAAAATTTCAGATACAATAAATAAAATTATACCTCAACGTAAACCTTTTGTTACTAAAATAGTATGTTTACCTTGAAATGTTCCTTCTCGACATACATCTCGTCATCATTGATATATAGTTAAAATAACAATAATATATCCTAAAATTAATAAATTTAAGTTAAAGTTATGGAATCATTTAACTATACCAGTTACTAAAGTTATAACTCCAATAGCTCCTGTTAGAGGTCATGGACTATAATCAACTAAGTGAAAGGGGTGGTTATGGGTAATTTTCATTTGTATTATTAATTAATTAATTAATTTACTTCTCTAGAATATAAAGTTCTTAAAATTGCAATAACATAGGATTGAATAACCGCAACTGCTGATTCTAAAATTAATAATAAAATTTGAATTAATACTAATAATATAATTATGTAATGATTTATATTTGGTCCTGTTCCTCTAAGAAGAGTTATTAATAAGTGACCTGCAATTATATTAGCTGTTAATCGTACTGCTAATGTTCCAGGTCGAATAATATTACTAATTGTTTCAATTAATACTATAAAAGGTATTAAAATTGAAGGAGTTCCTTGAGGAATTATGTGAATAAATATATGTTGAGAGTTATTTAATCATCCATAAATTATAAATCTTAATCATAGAGGAAGAGAGATTGATAGTGATAGAGTTAAATGACTTGTTCTAGTAAAAATATAAGGAAATAATCCTAAGAAATTGTTAAATAAAATGAATGTAAATATTGAAATAAAGATAAATGTTGATCCTTGAAAATAATTATTTTTAAGTAAAGTTTTAAATTCATTATGTAATTTAGATAAAATGAAGTTTCAAAATATAAAATGACGATTAGGAATTAATCAAAATGAATATGGGATAAATAAAATTCCTAAAATTGTTCTAATTCAATTTAAAGATATATTAAAAATATTAGTAGATGGGTCAAAAATTGAAAATAAGTTACTTATCATTTTCAATTAAAGTTTTTTTTTTTAAAGTTTAAATTATTATTTATATTATTAATATTAATATTATAAATATAATAATTTATAATATTAAAAATTAAAAAAATTAAAATAAAAAAAAAGAAAGATATTAATCAATTAATAGGTATTATTTGAGGAATAAAAGAATATTACTTGAGTAATAATTTAAATTTGACATATTTATGTTATAATTTAACTAATTCTTTCATTAGAAGTAATTGCTAATTTACTATAAAATGGTTTAAGAGACCAGTACTTGCTTTCAGTCATCTAATGAAGAATAATTATTAATTCAATTAATAAAATTTTTAATTGAAATTCTTTCAATTACAATAGGTATAAAACTATGATTTGCTCCACAAATTTCTGAGCATTGACCATAAAATACTCCAGGTCGATTAATAAAGAAATTAGTTTGATTTAGTCGACCTGGGTTAGCATCAACTTTAACCCCTAAAGAAGGTACTGTTCATGAATGAATAACATCTGTTGCTGTAACTATAATTCGAATTTGATTATTTATCGGTAAAATAATTCGATTATCAACATCTAATAAACGAAAATTATTAGGTTGAAGTTCATTTGAAGGAATTATATAAGAATCAAATTCAATATTATGAAAATCTGAATATTCATAGCTTCAATATCATTGATGGCCAATAGATTTTAAAGTAATTAAAGGATTATTTAGTTCATCTAAAAGATATAATAAACGTAATGAAGGTAAAGCAATAAAAATTAATGTAATTGCTGGTAAAATTGTTCAAATTAATTCAATTATTTGTCCTTCTAATAGAAATCGATTAATATATTTATTAAATAAAAGACTTATTATTAAATATCCTACTAAAATTGTAATTATAATTAGAATAACTAAAGTATGATCATGGAAAAAGATAATTTGTTCTATTAATGGTGAAGCTCTATTTTGTAGATTAAGATTAGATCATGTTGCTATTTCTAAAAAAAGGATAAACCTTTATAAATGGGGTTTAAATCCATTACATATAATCTGCCATATTAGAAATTTCTTAAAATAGGAAGTTCATTATATGAATGTTCAGCAGGAGGTAAAGATTGATATCATTCAATAGAAGATGGTAAATTTAATGAAAATAGGGCAATTCGTTGATTAATTATAGATTCTCAAATGATAATTAATATAAACATTACTGCTAATAATGAAATGTAAGAACCTAAAGATGAAATAATATTTCAAGAAATATAAGAATCTGGATAATCAGAATATCGTCGTGGTATTCCAGCTAATCCTAAAAAATGTTGAGGAAAAAATGTTAAATTAACACCAATAAATATAATAAAAAATTGAATTTTTAATAGATATGGATTTAAGGATAATCCTGTAAATAAAGGATATCAATGAATAAATCCTCCTATAATTGCAAATACAGCTCCTATTGATAAAACATAATGAAAATGTGCTACAACATAATAAGTATCATGGAGAGTAATATCAATAGATGAATTAGATAAAATAACTCCTGTTAATCCTCCTACTGTAAATAAAAATACAAATCCTAATCTTCATAAAATTGAAGGGGAATAATTAATTTGAGTACCATGGAAAGTTGCTAATCATCTGAAAATTTTAATTCCTGTAGGTACAGCAATAATTATAGTTGCTGATGTAAAATAAGCTCGGGTATCAATATCTATTCCTACAGTAAATATATGGTGAGCTCATACAATAAATCCTAATAATCCAATAGCTAATATAGCATAAATTATTCCTAAACATCCAAATGTTTCTTTTTTTCCTCTTTCTTGAGAAATAATATGAGAAATTATACCAAATCCAGGAAGAATTAAAATATAAACTTCAGGATGACCAAAAAATCAAAATAAGTGTTGATATAGAATAGGATCTCCTCCTCCAGCAGGATCAAAAAATGAGGTATTTAAATTTCGATCAGTTAAAAGTATAGTAATAGCTCCAGCTAATACAGGTAAAGATAAAAGAAGAAGGAAAGCTGTAATTCCTACAGCTCAAACAAATAAAGGTATTTGATCAAATATTAAATTATTTAATCGTATATTAATAATTGTAGTAATAAAATTAATAGCTCCTAAAATAGATGAGATTCCAGCTAAATGTAATGAAAAAATAGCTAAATCTACAGATCTTCCTCTATGTGCAATATTAGAAGAAAGAGGGGGGTATACTGTTCATCCAGTTCCTGCTCCATTTTCTACAATTCTACTTGAAATTAAAAGAGTTAAAGAAGGGGGAAGAAGTCAGAAACTTATATTATTTATTCGGGGGAAAGCTATATCAGGTGCACCTAATATTAAAGGAACTAATCAATTACCAAATCCACCAATTATAATTGGTATAACTATAAAAAAAATCATAATAAAAGCATGAGCTGTCACAATAGTATTATAAATTTGATCATCTCCAATTAGTGATCCAGGATTTCCTAATTCAGCTCGAATTAATAAACTTAAAGATGTTCCTACTATTCCTGCTCAAATACCAAAAATAAAATATAAAGTTCCAATATCTTTATGATTTGTTGAGTAAAGTCATTTTCGCTTAAAAAAAAAAAATAAAATGGCTGAGTTATAAGCGATAAATTGTAAATTTATTAACGAGATTTTTCTCTTTTATTAATAAATTTTAATTATTTAGCCTTATATTCAATAATGATATAAAATTGCAAATTTTAAGGAGTAAATTAAATATACTAAGGCTTAAAGAATAATTCTTTATAAATAATTTTGAAGACTATTAGTTTAGTTTAACTTAAAACCTTATAAGAAAAAAAAGGTTCTAAAAATTAATCCTGAAATAGAAAAAAAAGAAAAAATATTAATTATTAAAAATTTATTATTTTTAATAAAAATTTTAAATCATTTTATTTTAATATAATTAAATATGAAAGTTGAATAAATAATTCGAATATAAAAAAAAAGTAAAATTAATCTTATTATAATTAAAATAAAAGTTAAGAAATATATTTGATTTATAATTAAAAAATTGATAATAATTCATTTTGGGAAAAATCCAATAAAAGGGGGTAGTCCCCCTAATGATATAAAATTAATTAATAAGTTAATCTTAATTAGTGAATTTATATTATTAATAAATAATTGATTAATATAAAATACGTTTAATAAAAAAAAAGTCATACATAAAATTCTAATTATGAAAGAATATATAATTAAATAAAATAATCATAAATTTTCTCTAATTAAAATAGAAGATAATATTCATCTTAAATTATTAATAGATGAAAAAGCTATAATTTTTCGTAAAGAAGTTTGATTTAATCCACCTAAAGCTCCAATAATAGCATTTAAAATAATAATTATTAGAATGAAATTTTTATTAAAATAATATGATAAAATAATTATGGGGGTAATTTTTTGTCAAGTTATTAAAATAAAATTATTAAATCAAGATAATCCTTCAACAATATTGGGGAATCAAAAATGGAATGGGGAAGCTCCTATTTTTATTAATATTGATGAATTAATTATTATTGATAAGAAAAAATTTATTTCAAAATTTTTTAATATTATTATTTTTATTAAAATTGAAAATAAAAAATTAATTGAAGCAATAGATTGAGTTAAAAAATATTTTAATGATGCTTCTGTTGCTAATAAGTTATTAGAATTTGAAATTAGGGGGATAAATCTTAATAAGTTAATTTCTAATCCAATTCAACATCCTATTCAAGAATTAGAAGAAATTGAAATTAATGTACTAAAAATTAAAGTAAAAAAAAAAAATATTTTTGAAGAATTAAATGAAAAAAAGATTTAAAATAAATAAAATTATTAAAAAAAGAATTTAAAATTCATTATTATTAAAATTATATTTTAGTGTAAGAAGCACAATAGTTTTTGATACTATTAGATATAGTTTAATTCTATAAAATATAATAAAGGTAAATAATAATTTACTTAATTTATCCTATCAGAATAATCCTTTAATCAGGCACTTTATTAGTTATTAATTTTAAAAAAAAGGATTTCCTTTATAGTTGGGGTATGAACCCAAAAGCTTAATTTTAGCTTATTTTTAATTTTTTATTTTTTTTTATTTAAAGAAATTTTATTAAAAATGGTTTAAGAACACTTTTAAATTAAAATAACTTTAATTTTTTCATATATATATATATATATATTAAATATTTATATAATTAATATGTATATATATATATTAAATTTTTAAATAATTAAAATATTTATAATACAATAACTTATTAAGAAAAATTATTATTAATTATATTAATATTTTATAATTTTTAAGAATTATCATTGTTTAATTTCCAAATTAGGTTTTAATATGAATAGTATGAAAGGAAAAAAAAAGAGATTATTTAATGTTTAATAACTTATATTAAATATTTTAATATAAAATACAAAATTATATTAAATATTTAAATATAAAAAAAAAAAAAAAAAAATCTATGTGGAAAATCGTACATATAAATAAAAATTTTTGTAGTTTGTATAATTTATTTAAAGTTTATTTTACATATAAATTTTAGTGTTAATATTAATTTATTTAAATAATAAATTTAATAGTTATGTTAGTAATTAATATTAAAATATTTAAGAAATTAATATTTAGTAATATTTAAATTAATAACTAATTTTGTGCCAGCAGTTGCGGTTAAACAAAGATTAAATTAAATTTTATTAGTAAATTAATTAATAAATTTAAATATAAAAATAATGTAAATTTTAAATTATTAGGTGAAATTTTTAATTTAATAAAATATTATTTAAATTTTATGATTTAATAAATTTTTTTAAAAACTAGGATTAGATACCCTATTATTAAAATTTTAAATTTAAATACTAAAATAGTAGTTAATTATTTATTGAAACTTAAACAATTTGGCGGTATTTTAGTTCATTTAGAGGAATCTGTTTAATAATTGATAATCCACGAATAAATTTACTTAATTTATAATTTTGTATATCGTTGTTAAAAAAATATTTTTTAATAAAAATAATATTTGAAAATTATTAATAAAATTAAATCAGATCAAGATGCAGATTATAATTAAGAATATAATGGATTACAATAAATTTATTTAAATGAATATTAATTTGAAAAAATTAATTGAAATTGGATTTAAATGTAATTTTATTTAATTTAATAAAATGATTTTAAATTGGAATATGTACATATTGCCCGTCGCTTTCATATAATAATAAGTTGAAATAAGTCGTAACAAAGTAGAGGTACTGGAAAGTGTTTCTAGAAAGAACAAATTAGAGCTTGAAAAAGTATTTCATTTACATTGAAAAGATATTAAAATTAATTAATTAATTTGAGGGGAAAAATTAATATATATATATATAATAAAAGAATTTTTAATATTAAGAAAATTAAGATTATTTTAATGGGGGTTAAAGTATTTTAATAGAAATAATTTAAAGATTTATAGTGAATTAGTATTGTAAAAGAATTTTGAAATAATTTAAATAATAAATTATTTAAAAGTAATTTTTATTTAGTGTATCTTGTGTATCAGAGTTTATTAATAAATATTTTTAGAATAATAATAATTCTCGAATTTAAGAGAGATAATTAATTATAAAAGTTATTGTGGCATAAATATTTTAAATAATTAATTGGAAATGAAATGTTAATCGTTCTTAAATATATCTAGTTTTTTTAGAAAAAAATTTAATTTTAAATTTATAATTAATTTATTGATTAATTAATTAATCAATAAAAATTTAAATTTTATAATTTAAGGGATAATCTTTAAATTAAATAAATATAATATGAAAATTATATTTTATTTGAAAATTATATAATTTAAATTGTTAATAAATTTTAATTTATTATAAATAATTTCAATAAAAATAAAATTTAATAAAAAAATTTATTTTTATATAAAAAAATAATTTTTAATAAAGTAAAATTAATTATAATGATAAAATTAGTATATAATTAATTATTTAATAAAGTAATTTATTATAATTAAATTAATTAAAAGGAATTCGGCAAAATTTTATATTCACTTGTTTATCAAAAACATGTCTTTTTGAAAATAATATAAAGTCTAGTCTGCCCACTGATTTTTATAATTGAAGGGCTGCAGTATATTGACTGTACAAAGGTAGCATAATCATTAGTCATTTAATTGATGACTTGTATGAAAGATTGGATGAAATATAAACTGTCTCTTAATTAATTTGTAGAATTTAATTTTTTAATTAAAAAGTTAAAATAATTTAAAAAGACGAGAAGACCCTATAGAGTTTTATATTTGATTAAATTAAAATTATTTATAAAATTAAAAATTTAAATTTAATTAATTATTTTATTGGGGTGATAGAAAAATAAAATTAACTTTTTTTAAATATAAACATATATAAGTGAGAAAATGATCCAATTTTATTGATTATAAGAAAAAATTACCTTAGGGATAACAGCGTAATTTTTTTTTTTAGTTCAAATAAAAAAAAGAGTTTGCGACCTCGATGTTGGATTAAGATAAAATTTAAATGCAGAAGTTTAAAATTTTGATCTGTTCGATCATTAAAATCTTACATGATCTGAGTTCAAACCGGTGTGAGCCAGGTTGGTTTCTATCTTTTATAAAATAAAATATTTTAGTACGAAAGGATTAAATATTTAAATTAAATTTTTTTTTTTTGAATTTTATTAAATTTAAATAAAATTTATTATATTATATTTTAATTTAAATTTTATTAATAATTTATATTAATAATTTAATTATACTATTTTGGCAGAAAAATGTAATGATTTTAGAAGTCATGAATGTATAATTAAATTATATAGATAGTATATGGTATTATATGATATTTATATAATTTTTATTGGTTTGTTAATTTTAATTATTGGAGTGTTAATTGGAGTTGCTTTTTTAGTTTTATTAGAACGTAAATTGTTGGGATATATTCAAATTCGAAAAGGTCCTAATAAATTGGGGATTATAGGGCTTTTACAACCTTTTTCTGATGCTATTAAATTATTTACTAAGGAACAAACTTATCCTAATTTTTCTAATTATATTATATATTATTTTTCTCCTATTGTTAGTTTTACTTTATCTTTATTAATTTGAATGGTAATTCCTTATTATTTTAATTTAATTAGATTTAATTTAGGTGTTTTATTTATTTTATGTTGTATAAGAATGGGGGTTTATACTGTTATAGTAGCTGGATGATCTTCTAATTCTAATTATGCATTATTAGGGGGTTTACGGGCTGTTGCTCAAACTATTTCTTATGAAGTAAGATTGGCAATAATTTTGTTATCTAGAATTGTAATAATTATAGATTATAATTTATTTAATTTTTTTATTTATCAAAATATGATTTGATTTATTATTTTAATATTTCCTTTAAGATTATGTTGAATTAGATCAATATTAGCGGAGACTAATCGTACTCCATTTGATTTTGCTGAGGGGGAAAGAGAATTAGTTTCAGGATTTAATGTTGAATATAGAAGAGGAGGATTTACGTTAATTTTTTTATCTGAATATTCTAGAATTTTATTTATAAGTTTATTATTTGTTATAGTATATATAGGAGGTTATAATTTAACTATTTTTTTTTATTTAAAATTAACATTTATTTCGTTTTTATTTATTTGAGTTCGAGGTACATTACCTCGTTATCGTTATGATAAATTAATGTATTTAGCTTGAAAGAGATATTTACCTGTTTCCATGAATTTTTTATTATTTTTTTTAGGATTAAAAATTTTTTTAATATAATTTTATTGATTATTTTTAGTATAAATTAATAGAATTTTTATTCTTTCTTAAGTTTTCAAAACAAATGCTTATTTACAAGCTCATTAATTAATTAATTAAAAATTAAATTATCTCAGTATTTATTAATTAAAGGATTAATAATAAAATAAGAAAAATATAAAATAGTAAGAAGTTGACCTGTAATAATATAAGGATCTTCAACTGGTCGTGCTCCAATTCATGTTAATAGAATAATTATGGTAACTAAGGTTCAAAAAAGAAATTGGTTGATGGGATAAAATTGGATTCCTTGAATTTTTTTATTGAATGTGAATGGTAAAATAATTAAAATTAGAATTGATATAACTAAAGCAATTACACCACCTAATTTATTTGGAATTGATCGGAGAATTGCATAAGCAAATAAGAAATATCATTCTGGTTGAATGTGTTCAGGGGTAACTAATGGGTTAGCAGGGATAAAATTATCTGGATCTCCTAATAAATAAGGGTTAGTTAAGGTTAATATAATAAGTAAAAATAATAATATAATTGCTCCTAATAAATCCTTATAAGAAAAAAAAGGATGAAATGGAAGTTTATCATAATTACTATTTAAACCTAAAGGGTTATTAGATCCTGTTTGATGGAGAAATAATAAATGAATTATAGTTATTATTAAAATGATAAATGGTAATAAAAAATGAAATGTATAAAATCGAGTTAAAGTAGCATTATCTACAGAAAATCCTCCTCAAATTCAATTAACTAATATTGATCCTAGATAAGGAATTGCAGATAATAAATTAGTAATTACGGTTGCTCCTCAAAATGATATTTGGCCTCATGGTAATACATATCCTATAAAAGCAGTTGCTATTAATAAAAATAAAATTGTTACTCCAATTATTCAAGTATGCTTTAAATTGAATGATTCATAATAAATTCCTCGTCCAATATGAATATAAATACAAATAAAAAAAAATGATGCTCCATTAGCATGAAGAGTTCGAATTAATCAACCATAATTTACATTTCGACAAATGTAATTAACTCTATAAAATGCTAATTCAATATTAGCTGTATAATACATAGTTAAAAATAAACCAGTTAAAATTTGAATAATTAAACATAGTGCTAAAAGTGATCCAAAATTTCATCAATATGAAATATTAGAGGGTGAAGGTAAATCAATTAAAGATCCATTTATAATTTTAAAAATAGGATTAGTTTTTCGTAAAAGAATAAATTTATTGTTTATCATTATATTTTAATATATATATATATATATATATATATATATATATATATATATATAT